GTTAGTAGAGATTGTTTGATGTAGCGAGTAATAGGCTCTTTCGCCGTTCAAGAATTCTTGTTTAGGCAGTTCATATCATCCACACATAGTGATCTAAGATTTAAATTCTTCCATGTTTCAGCAGTAGCATATTGTTCCATGGAGCTAAGGCCAAAAAGATGGAAGAAACAAGTGTTTCCACGACTCTACCATCCGGCCAATTCTGTTCCACTTAATCCCCTTTTCATGGGCACATATCTTTACGGCTAAGGAATGGGGAATCTTTCTCCTGTTACATGAATCAAATGTTTCATTTCATCCGGGAAAAGCCATCTCTTTCTCAACAATGTCTTTGTCATTTGATCCAATAGCGTTCCGTTAGATAGGAACAGATTTGATAAATACTGATAACTCTCGGATAGAGTATTAGAACGGAAAGATCCATTAGATAATGAACTATTGGTTCTAAACCATCTCTGGCGATGAATCAACAATTCGAAGTGCTTTTCTTGCGTATTCTTGATGAACCAGCGTTTATATATAGATGTAGGAGGATTTGTTTGGGAAGCAATAAGCCCCTTTGACATCTCCTCATCTGCAAAGAATTCTCGACGTGAAAACACAGAGACAAAGGGCTGATCTTTGAATAGGGAAAGGAATGGATCCGCAGGGTCCCAAATGAATTGGCTTGTTCGAAAAAAGCCTTGTTCTTTGGAAGATCTATCTCGTGTCTGGTACTGCATGGTTCCACTCTGCAAGAACTCCGAATCATTCTCTTGAAGCTCATCCTCTTTATGAGAAATGATCCGTTTGCCCCGAAATGACCCAGCCCAATAGGGAAATCCCAATTCAGTGGGCCTTTCGATACAATCAAATAGATTGCCACAAGGGCGCCATATTCTAGGAGCCCAAACTATGTGATTGAATAAATCCTCCTCTAGCGGATCGAGGTCCCCTTCCCCTTCTTCAAACTCCGATTCGTATTTTTCATATAGAAATCTCTGATCAACGATAGAACAAGATCCATTTTGCATCATATCTAACTGATTCCTTGGTTCGGACCGAAGAAGTAATGTCACTCGATTATTATCAAACTGACTGCAATCTTTTTCTGTCCGTGAGGATCCCGCCAGAGCCAGAGCGCCTTCTACTTCTAATAGTAATAATAGTAATAGGCCATGAACTAGATCAGAATCATTCTCAACGAATCCATAAGAAGTGATCCAATTTTTTTCATCGGGTCTGGATGAAGACCAAAGATCTTGAGCGACCGATCCGGCAGAACAACTCAAAAGATAAAGAAGTATCGTTAATTTCTTCATGCTCGTTCCAAGTTCGAAGTACCATTTGTACAAATAAGAATCCCCTCCCTTACATGATTTCTTCTTCATATAGATAGATATAGGATCTATGGGGCAATTACTTAGAAGTACATTTTGTGCAACAGCCCTTCCTATCTGATAGAAAAGGATCCCATGATCCTGAACCGATCTTATCTGGGATCGAAAATGCCAAGTTTTTCTATGAAGAGCTGATCTAATTGTATTAGTTTCTATAATGGATTTCTTCTGTGTAATACTAATTGATAGGGCCTCATTGATAAGTGCTACAAGATCTCGTGCATTGGAACCCATGGTTATGGACCCGAATCCATTAGTATGGAACATCTTCTTTTCCAAGTGAAATCCCCTAGTATATGAAAGAATGAAAAAGTGCTTTCGTTGTTGTGGAAGAAGAAGCCTTCGTATCTTAATGCATGTATTTAATTTATTCGGAGCTATTAGAGCGGGATCCACTTTTTGGGGAATATGAGTCGAAGCAATAACAAGAATCTTTCCAGTGGAACATCTTTCACAATCCCTGGAGAGATAGTTCTCTAATAGACCGAGGGATAAGCAATTCGACTCATTCACATGCAGATCATGAATGTTTGGAATCCATATTATGCAAGGAGACATTGCTTTTGCTAATTCGAATTGAAGGGTGATATCAAATCGGTCTATTTTCGGCGTCATATACATAGTTAGCACATTCGTCATAGTTAGCAGCTCCGTATCAATATCAAGGTCATCATCACTATCATCAATATCGTCACTATCATCAATATAGATATCGTCACTATCATCAATATCGATATCGTCACTATCATCAATATCGATATCATCAATAAGATAACCTTTAGGCTTGTCATCCAGGAACTTGTTCGGAAATACCGTAATGAAAGGAACATAGGAGTTTGTCGCTAGGTATTTGACCAAACAGGATCGTCCAGTTCCTATAGAACCTATCACTAAAATACCTCTAGAAGGGGATAGGGCTAAGCGGAGCGAAAAGGGTTTTCCATGAGGAGATGGGGAATGAAAACTATTAGCCCCACACGAGGTTTGTGAATAAGTGATTGTCTGATAATGAGCAAGGAATATCCGTCTTTCTGCTAAACAGGATCTATTGAACTCATAATTCATTAGATCCTTTTGATGAATGTCAACTAAGTATCGTAAGGAAATTGATCCCGGTTGTT